GCAAATAAACGAATTTTTGTTCTACGTCTCCGAGCTACATATCCCCGCTTAATTCTGGTCATTGAATAAATGAAACTTTGAGGAATAACTCATTGATTTCTTCTCTTTCAGTTATTCTTTTCCTCTTTACTAGTCTATTAATAACAAAACGGATTTTTCCAATGTATAAAATAAAAATTCCAATGGCTTTGGCTACTATAACCTTCCCGACCACGATTTTTTTTAGGTATTTCACTGCGAAATAATAAATTGTCTCCTGCTAGGTGTCAAAAATAAATATAGTAACTAAAAAAAAGAAATAGAAATGGATAAAGAAATAGTGGGTTCCGTCGTTTCTATGGTTACTTCTTAAACGGTGAGGTCTTTTCTATACACCGGAGCCTTTACTTTACTTACTTTACTTTATTTAATCAATGTTATTGGTAACTTGTATAGTTCACATTCTTTGGCTCTACCCACGAATTATCCAGTAATAGGTCTTTCACAACGAGATCTACCTATACAGTAACGGTATTTAATTATGAAAGTTGGCTGGGTAGCTGACCCTGTTAGTCCGTTCTTTCCGGATTGGGGGTCTAATCTTTATTTATGTTTTTTAAATAAGAATTCCTCCGCTTAATGGATAACCCTTTGCTACCAATGGAGAATTGCCTCTCATCTTAAATTGAGGTGATTGTATTTGCACCAACGGAAACCATAAATTTCATACACAATGAAGAAATAGGATAGATTTTCTTTTTTTTAGATAGTGAATGAAGTTCCTTCTTCCATTCTATCCTATTCACAGGTGCTGATTGTTGAGACTGGAAAAGTGGTGTTTTCTTGCTTTTGTGCCAGCTCATGATCTAAACGAGTCGCACATACACCCTAGTACATGTTCCTCGGCGCTGAGGGCATCCCCGAAGAGCGGGGGATTTCGTGACATTTCTGATTGGCTGTCTTGTATTTCTAATAAGTTGTTTAATAGTTGGCATGTTGAATCGTATACATAATGAATGGGCTGGTTTAGATTGATCCTAACCGGATGGGTTGATTATGGATTTGAGATTTTATCTATTTATTTTCATTCTTCTTCAAATTCTTCCTGTTCAACTTTGTCCTCGTATTTTTCATCCGCCTCGTATTCTTCAGCCAGTATAATATCAACAATTCCATACTCCTTGGTCTCTGTTGCTGACATAAAACGATCTCTTTCCATATCTTGGGTTATAACCCATAATGGTTGGCCCGTTCTTTGTACATAAATGCTTGCGAGGTTATCGCGCAGTTTCAGTATTTCTTGCGCTTCGTCCACAAAATCTATCGTCTGTCCTTCAAAAAGAGCACCAGCAGGTTGATGGACCATTACCCTAGCATGAGGGAATGCTATACGTCTGGTAGGTGCTCCTCCGGTCAGGACAAAAGATCCCATTGAAGCGGCTACTCCTATGCATACTGTAATAACATCTGGCCCCACGGATTGCATAATGTCATAAATAGCTAGTCCAGGCATTATCCATCCCCCGGGAGAGTTTATAAACAAATACTGATCTTTTGTACTATCCTCGATATTAAGATATACCATCATACCAACAAGCTGATTCGCGATCTCGCTATCAACTTCTTGGCATAAAAACAATAATCTTTGTCGATAAAGTCGGTTATACAGGTCAACCCAAGATGCATCTTCATCTCCGGGAATGTGAAAAGGTACTTTTGGAACACCTATAGGCATAAGGCATAAAAAAATGTATTGATTAAGTAAAGTATTAGATTTATGTTATATATTTAAATTTATATAATGCAATAAATATTTAAAAATATGGTTTTTTTAATGTCTTTATAATATTGGCTTTTATTGTATTTATTTTAGCCATAGATTAGAAAAGTTCATAACGAAAGACAGACTGAATAAAGTCAAATTATTTCGAATACGGCCTTCTAATGATGAATAAGTATGGACACACTTGCTCATAGAAAATGGTACCAACCCCCATTGCATATTGGTACTTATCGAGTATAGAATAAACCTGCTTCTCTTTGTTCCTACGAACAGAATTGTTCCATTATTACCAACAGAATAGAACAAATATTAACCCTTGTTCTGAAATAATCCACTGAACAGGGGAGGCTCATAGGATAGTCATACATAGTATATTCCAATGCAATAAAGTTACGTAGTATCTATTTTTTTTTGAGAAAGGGGTATTTGCCATGGGTTTGCCTTGGTATCGTGTTCATACCGTTGTATTGAATGATCCCGGTCGGTTGCTTTCTGTTCATATAATGCATACAGCTCTGGTTGCTGGTTGGGCCGGTTCGATGGCTCTGTATGAATTAGCAGTTTTTGATCCTTCTGACCCTGTTCTTGATCCAATGTGGAGACAGGGCATGTTCGTTATACCCTTCATGACTCGTTTAGGAATAACAAATTCATGGGGCGGTTGGAGTATCACAGGAGGCACTGTAACGAATCCGGGTATTTGGAGTTACGAAGGTGTAGCTGGGGCACATATTGTTT